TAACTAGAGCATTAATAAATAACCTAAGCAACTCATTGCTTCGCATTATCTGGATCAAAAAAAATCAGTCAAGATATGATGGATTGATCATATCATTGTAGCAACTGAATTTTTTTTTACAAAAAAAAAGAATAACTTATATGATTATAAGTTATGAAAGGTAATCGAAAAGTATGCGGATAAAAGGAAGGATGAAAGAAAGAGAGAAAAAATTGAATATTAATGATATATTATTCCAATTTGGAAAGTCTATGAGGTCACTGTAAGAAAAGCAATGTAATAAAGCATCAATACAGATTCATTCATAATAATTAGATAAATCTGTTCCGAAAACAAAAAAAAAATTAAGAGCCTTGAGCCAATAAAAACTGAGAAAATTGACTCAAAAACAAATTAAAAAATGAAATTCCAAATTTCATATAAGAGCTCCATTGTAGAATTCGGGCCTAATGATTAATCAAGAAGCGATGGGAACGACGGAACCCATGAATATAGAGGATTCTATTGAAAAAGAAAAACAAATCTTAGTAATTCATTGGATAGGATGGCGGAATAAACCAGAAACTTTATTATCTATTCTGATTTTTATTCTGAGACCTCGTGGGATAAACATCAAACTTAAATAGATATTGAAAGAGTAAATATTCGCCGGCGAAAAATTTGTTTTTTTTTTCAAATAAAAAAAGTAATAAAATACTAAAAAAAAATGAAAAAGATAAAAGAAAATAAGGATTTGTTAGAATATTCTAACTCTAACAAAAACGACATTCGAGATGATGATATTACGTTATTTTGAAATAAATAGAATTCATCTTGGATTCGATTTCGCAAAAGACATACACAACTTTAGAAGAGATCAGATGCAATTTCAAAAAATAATATGATTAATAGAATTAATCATTAACTACATCTATATCGTAATATAAGCTTTTTTAGTCCTTTTATTCGCGAGGAGCTGGATGAGAAGAAACTCTCATGTTCAGTTCTGTAGTAGAGATGGAATTTCTAATTTAGAAAAAACCCATCAACTATAACCCAAAAAGAACCAGATTTCGTAAACAACATCGAGGAAGACTTAAAGGAATATCTTCTCGTGGGAATCGTATTTGTTTTGGCAGATATGCTCTTCAAACACTTGAACCCGCTTGGATCACATCTAGACAAATAGAAGCAGGGCGACGAGCAATGACACGAAATGTACGACGTGGTGGAAAAATTTGGGTACGTATATTTCCAGACAAACCAGTTACAGTAAGACCTGCGGAAACGCGTATGGGTTCTGGGAAAGGATCCCCTGAGTATTGGGTAGCTGTGGTTAAACCAGGTAAAATCCTTTATGAAATGGGTGGTGTACCCGAAAATATAGCCAGAAAAGCTATTTCAATAGCGGCATCAAAAATGCCTATAAAAACCCAATTCATTATTTCTGAATAGGAATATAGAATAAAAAAGCTAAATAACATTTAAGGATAAAAAGATTATCCGTTTTCTTTTTTTGACAAACAATATTTTTTTACTTCGTCCTTTGCATTAAAAGAAGAGATACAAAAAAATGATATGATTCAACCACAAACCTATTTGAATGTAGCAGACAACAGCGGGGCTCGAGAATTGATGTGTATTCGAATAATAGGAGCTAGTAATCGCCGATATGCTCATATTGGTGACGTTATTGTTGCTGTAATCAAGGAAGCAATACCAAATACTCCTCTAGAAAGATCAGAAGTCATTAGAGCTGTAATTGTACGTACTTGTAAAGAACTCAAACGTAACAATGGGACGATAATACGATATGATGACAATGCCGCAGTTGTCATTGATCAAGAAGGAAATCCAAAAGGAACTCGAGTTTTTGGGGCGATCCCACGGGAATTGAGACAATTAAACTTTACTAAAATAGTTTCATTAGCTCCTGAGGTATTATAAGATCTAAATATCGATAGTTAGTATAGGATTAAAAAAAATGGTATTGAAATAAAATTAATTAATAGATTGTGTATCACGCATATACCCTTAATAATCAAATATTAAGAATTTTATTCATATATTAATATATAATTCGTCTATATCTATATATAAATAAAAGAAAAAGAACATGTTGATTATATCAAAATTATAGAACAATAAGGAATTTTAACTTATCATGGGGAAAGACACTATTGCTGATATAATAACCTCTATACGAAATGCTGACATGAATAGAAAAGGAACGGTTCGGATAGGATCGACTAACATCACCGAAAGCATTGTTAAAATCCTTTTACGAGAGGGTTTTATCGAAAACGTAAGGAAACATCGCGAAAACAACCAAATTTTTTTGATTTTAACCCTAAGACATAGACGAAATAAGAAAGAATCCTATAAAACGATTTTAAATTTAAAGAGAATAAGTCGACCGGGTCTACGAATCTATTCTAACTCTCAACGAATTCCACGAATTTTAGGCGGAATAGGAATTGTAATCCTTTCGACTTCTCAAGGTATAATGACAGACCGAGAAGCTCGACTAAAAAGAATCGGCGGAGAAATTTTGTGTTATATATGGTAATCCTTCTAATAAAAAAATTGGATATCCGGAACTTCCGATTTGTGAAAAAAAAGGGGTTGTGTAATACCACCCCTGCTCAATTTCGGATGTTTTACTTCGAATAAAATTAAAGAAAAAAATGAATTAATGAAAGTTTTCCTTCTGAATCACTTCCGAACGGGATGGTTTGATTTTGTTTAGATATTAAAGATGTTTTTTATTTTAAGTCATGCTTCTGAAAGGATTCGACATATTTTTGTATAGGTATACCTATAGGAGAAAAAAGTAAAATTTTGAGTAAGTTATTAAGTATAAGTTAATCAGGGGGCAGCCATTTTCTAGACTCCATAACAAGGATTCAAATGAGTAAGTGGTTTTTTCAATTTCAACATTCCTTTCACGAAGATCCAATTCAAGATTCAAACATATCAAGAAACCTTTTTTGCGTCCACCAATAAATATATTCACAGAATTAAGGAATAACAACTATGAAAATAAGGGCTTCCGTTCGTAAAATTTGTGAAAAGTGTCGACTAATCCGTAGGAGGGGACGAATTATAGTAATTTGTTCCAACCCGAGGCATAAACAAAGACAAGGATAATCTGACTAAAGGAACTAAAGTAAAGGAAAAGGCACTTCCAATCCAAGGAGCTGGCAAAAAAAAGGTCCGTTTTGACATGAAATGGATATATCCATATATTTCTTGTGAAATGAAAAAATATGGCAAAACCTATATTAAGAATTGGTTCACGTAAAAATACACGTAGTGGTTCACGTAAAAATGTACGTAGAATACCAAAGGGAGTTATTCATGTTCAAGCAAGTTTCAACAATACCATTGTGACTGTTACAGATGTACGGGGTCGGGTGATTTCTTGGTCCTCCGCGGGTACTTGTGGATTCCGGGGTACAAGAAGAGGAACCCCTTTTGCTGCCCAAACCGCAGCAGGAAATGCTATTCGAGCAGTAGTGGATCAAGGTATGCAACGAGCTGAAGTAAGGATAAAAGGCCCCGGACTCGGGAGAGATGCAGCATTACGAGCTATTCGTAGAAGCGGTATACTTTTAAGTTTCGTACGAGATGTAACCCCTATGCCACATAATGGTTGTAGACCCCCTAAAAAAAGACGTGTATAGAACTAAATAAAGGCTGAAAGGGTTTCAAGAGAAATAAACGATTCAATGATCTGATCAAATAAAATTACTATGGTTCGAGAGAAAGTCAAAGTATCTACTCGGACACTACAGTGGAAGTGTGTTGAATCAAGAAGAGACAGTAAGCGTCTTTATTATGGACGCTTTATTCTGTCTCCACTTATGAAAGGTCAAGCCGACACAATAGGCATTGCGATGCGAAGAGCTTTACTTGGCGAAATAGAAGGAACATGTATTACACGTGCAAACTCTGAGAACATACCCCATGACTATTCTAACATAGTAGGTATTCAAGAATCAGTACATGAAATTTTAATGAATTTGAACGAGATTGTATTAAGAAGTAATCTATATGGAACGCGCAACGCGCTTATTTGTGTCCAAGGTCCTGGATATATAACTGCTCGAGACATAATTTTACCGCCCTCTGTGGAAATCATTGATAATACACAGCATATAGCTACCTTAACGGAACCAATAGATTTGTGTATTGGATTAAAAATCGAGAGGAATCGCGGATGCGGTTATAGTCTAAAAATGTCAAATAACTTTGAAGACAGAAGTTATCCTATAGATGCTGTATTCATGCCTGTTCAAAACGCGAATCATAGTATTCATTCTTATGGGAATGGGACTGAAAAACAAGAGATTCTTTTTCTAGAAATATGGACAAATGGAAGTTTAACTCCTAAAGAAGCACTTCATGAAGCCTCCCGGAATTTGATTAATTTATTTATTCCTTTTCTACATGTAGAAGAAGAAACGTTCTATTTAGAGAACAATCAACATCAAGTTACTTTACCCTTTTTTCCTTTTCATAATAGATTAGTTAATCTAAGAAAAAAAAAAAAAGAACTAGCCTTTCAATATATTTTTATTGACCAATTAGAATTGCCTCCCAGAATGTACAATTGTCTAAAAAAGTCCAATATACATACATTATTGGACCTTTTGAATAACAGTCAAGAAGACCTTATCAAAATTGAAAATTTTCACGTAGAAGATGTAAAAAAGATATTAGACATTCTAGAAAAAAAATAGAAAAAGCATTTCAAAAAAAAATTTACTAAAAAGTCCATTTGAAATTGAAATGGATTTTAAACCTTCAACGTAATTTCGATTTTCCAGTCGAACCCATTTTAATTAATTTAATTAATTAGATATGTATCTAGGGAGAATTCATTTGGAAATGACTACTCCCTAGATACCCACGTCTTTTATTTTACAATTGAATAAATAGTTAATTAAAAAAGACCTAAAGTTAGAGATTTATCAATTGGCAATGTTGCTCCAATACCTAACCACAGAGCCGCCACG